TAGACAGATTGATAGAAAAAATCATGACTATACTTAACAATAAAACACTCTGAAAAGCCCACATACGACGAAGACTCTTTGTTGCCGTCGGGAAAAGAAGAAGTCCTAGCCCTATTAACATAGGAACTGGAAGTGGAAGAAAAGGTATTATCCACGCATATTGATATGTCTGTTCCATAAAAAAAATTTTTATTCTTAATTAATTGTTTCCGATTCACCGGATCTTGCCTATTTCGAAAAAAGTGAATAAAAAATCAAGATATGCACTAACTTATTGAATCATTTTATATTAGTATTGATTCTGAGTCTTTTTAAAATCGTTCAAAAAAAAAAAAAAAAAAAAAAGAAGTTATAATTGGTCAACTTATATGCCCAAGTGACATATAAAAACGAATACTGATAATAGTAAAATAACAATAGAGCAAGGATCTAAATTTAAGCTAAAAAGAGTACTTTATCCTGATATGAATTATATGATTAACTAAGAGCATCGGTCTAATGAAAAAAAACCTTGATTTTAGTTAGTTTATTCCAACTCATTAACTAATTCATTATGGGATTGCTTTTCAATCAAAACAATTTATTAGTAAAGTTATTAGTAAAGTTTAGAAGATTATAGATCTAAAATGAACTTTTTTGATCGATAAAGAATAAAAAATGACTGAGATATTTTTTATGAAACCACGTATCCTTTAACAGATTTATTAATAGTCTCGTTCAAATTTTCAAATTGAAGGTTTATTGTTTTCTCAAGTTTGACTAAAAAAAGACTCAATTTTTCAGTCAAAAGTTTATAATCCTTTGAGGGATTTTATTCTATGTAAATAAAGTATAGAATGAGTAAAATAAGGGTCTTTTAGGTTCTTTATTGATTTTATTAAGTTTGATTTAGTAGATTATAAAGAGATAACTTTGAGAGATAAACAACGAGAACTAAAAGTTCCAAACCAAAATGTTTGGATTTACTAATAGCGTATGGAATCAAAATTTTGTTATTTTGAGTCATTTTTTATAAAATTTTCACCGATCTTTGACATATCTAAATCTAAATTTCTTTTTTATGAAAAGAATCTTATTTAGACAAAAAATAGATATAGATAATGAATAAGAAAAAAGAATTCGTTTTGAACAATAGATGTCTTTCACATCCAACTATAACAACGAGTAACTTTTAAATGGCAGTTCCAAAAAAACGTACTTCGATATCAAAAAAGCGTATTCGTAAAAATATTTGGAAAAGGAAAGGATATGGGGCGTCGTTAAAAGCTTTGTCATTAGGGAAATCTCTTTCTACCGGTAATTCAAAAAGTTTTTTTGTACGACAAACAAATAAGTCCTAAAATATAAGTCCTAAAATATCGGAATAATCAGAATGGATTTGACTAAAAAAAAAAAAAAAAAAAAAAAAGTCTCAGTAATTTGTTAATATCAAAGTTAATCTAAAATGAACAATTGGCAGTCCCTATTCTAATCAATATGAAATAGACCCTTCATTTTAGAAAAGAATTCTTCTGTTTTCGGAAAAAAGAAGAATCAAGAAAAAAATACAAAATTTTTTCTTTCTTTTTAGTATATTTTCACTCAAATTTTGGTGGTGGGGAGTCTTCTTTTCCCCATCGACCTTTACAATTACAAGAATGAAAAATTTTTCTGTTTTTCGGGAAGGCCAGATATAAGATTTTTAGTTCAAATTAATGACGTGTTGAAACTAATTCATTCCGTGTTAAAAATTTTTGAATAACTTTCTGACTTCTTAATTTATTTATTACTTAATTTATATTTATTTATTTCTTAATTTATTTATTATATGTTAATTTATTTACGATATGGATATGTAATGAGTTTTCTATATATCGATATCTCCAATTTTCAGTCCAATCAAAAAAAGAACTTAATTTGTGCACTATTTTGTACAAAAAATGTGTCAATTTGGAGTAATCTAAAATAGACATATTTTCAATTCATTGAAAATTTTTTTTTTTTCAATTTATGAAATTAGATAAACCATAAAGAATGACAAAAAAAGTCAATAAAATTAAATAAAATGAAACTAATGAACCTTCAAATTGACTTTTGAACTCATTTTTTTATCATTTACTAATTGAATCTTTACTAAAAAAACTGATTTGGTTGAATTGACTTGTTCAATCTCGATCTCGACGATTGAATATAAATAGGCTATTATGAGTTCGAGCAAGCCGCTATGGTGAAATCGGTAGACACGCTGCTCTTAGGAAGCAGTGCTAGAGCATCTCGGTTCGAGTCCGAGTGGCGGCATGCCATCTTCTAAAAGATATCCAATAGATCCTATAATAAAAAAAAATTCCCATTTCTTTTTCTTAATTAATATAGGGGATCCCCCCGCCCTTTTTCATTTTTATGATATTTTCAACTTTAGAGCATCTATTAACTCATATTTCTTTTTCTATTGTTTCAATTGTAATTACACTTCATTTGATAACCTTATTGGGCAATGAAATAATAAAACCATATGATTCAT